AAAAATTAAAATTTTTATGTATTCTTCTAATTTCTATGTACATTAAACTACTAGAGTATCATGTCTTTTATTACTTTAGAGAAAAATCAAACTCGCAGAGTTTCTCTTTTCAGGGGTTGAAAGACGAAATACGCATCCAATTTTTTTTCATTTAGTTTTCTCTATCAGAACCAAAAAATAATGAATTTTCCTATAATTGAATTCTTTAATTCAATACAATATAAAATAATGAAGACTGTAAATAAAAGTAGTTTTATTACATTGATTTTTATTCTACATTGCATTGTCAGAACAAAAATAGCGCATACATACATTTTGGATCCATTCAGCCATGATCTACTAACTCTTATTCTACCTAATATTCTATATATTAGGTAGAATAAGAATAAAAAAGAATATTAAAAATAGATCAAAAAAGAGAGAACTGGGGATATAAATAAAAATTTTCCTGCGTTCTGGAATCAAAGAAGGATAGAGAAAAATTCTTTTCTATGTCTAAAGAATAATAATTAACTCCTAAGTATTTAATCGGAAATATTGACAGATTCCTGCAGACTCCAAAGAAAAGAAAGACCCGCTGTTTCGATTTAATCTATATCGATATCGTATTTTCATATCAGAATAGTATATAGAGGAATAATTCAATAGGTTAGGTTCATTTACTTTTTATTTTGTTGATTTCGAATCTTTACTTTTTTTGATTGTTTGATTTTACTAATGTAAAGTCAAATAGTTGTAGGGATAGTTGGCGATTCAAAAGAAAATTTCAAATTTATCTGATTAGAAGAATAACTCGTTTTAATTTGAAGTCATTTTTCTAATTATACGCTTTTTTATTACAAATATAAACAATTTATCTATTATACCTTCAAATATGAACACTCTCGCTGGGATAAAAGCCCCTTATCGGATTTGAACCGATGACTTACGCCTTACCATGGCGTTACTCTACCACTGAGTTAAAAGGGCCTTTATCTTGTTTTATTCCGGAAAAACCCCTAGGAGTTTAGTGAATGTATTTAATTAGAACATATTTATAGATATCTATTTTATTCGCATAATGCGTTATTTCCAAATGATACATTTTATTTACCCGGTGAGTATGGGGTAACCTAGCAAATATTGGTAAAATCAAAAAGGGTTTTTGACATTGTATTTTCTAAATATAAATCTAATTCAATTCAATGAATGGGCTTAAGACCGACTCTAATTGAACTAACACCCATGATGAAAAAATAATACATGGACCCACTAATTCAACATGGATTCAAGATCTTTTCGCAAGTCGTTTACGAAGAGATTCTCTGAACCAAATTCTAAAAAAAAAGCGAAACTATAGATTTTAGATATACTAAAAAAAATCGAAATTATAGTAGATTATATCTAGATAATATAGTAAAATAGAGTCAAGTCAATAAAGTTGAAAAAAGAAGAGAAGAATAGAATGCTTAGCTTATATATAAATTATAATATCGAAATATCGAATGGAATGCCAATTCTAATGAAGGATTCATGAATAGACAAAAAATTCTATGGAATCCCGAAAGGCGAAAAACTTCTTCGGATATAGGCAGACTATATCATTCTATATTGACAATTTCAAAAAACTGCTCATACTATGAGCATAGTGTGCTGGTGGTCGGGCAAAGAGGCCCCCATCGTCTAGTGGTTCAGGACATCTCTCTTTCAAGGAGGCAGCGGGGATTCGACTTCCCCTGGGGGTAGGGTATTACGAAAGGAAATTGATTGATCAAGAATTATCAGTAAGCCCAGAATTGATTCTTCCCTGGGTCGATGCCCGAGCGGTTAATGGGGACGGACTGTAAATTCGTTGGCAATATGTCTACGCTGGTTCAAATCCAGCTCGGCCCAAAAATTAGCTAATTCACACACATGAAATGATATAACTCCTTTGTTCTCCAGAAATGTCTGATACGAAAAAAGGAAAAGTCCCATTTTTTCCCACCCGCTATTTGCGACTCTTTTCCTTTTTTTTGAGTCTGATCTTGGTGATGATCTATATTCATACCATAATCTGTAAGTATAAAGTCTAAGAAAAAGAGTTTTTTCTTTACACTTTACATTAGTTTATTCTTTCTTTTTTTCATTGAAAGGTTGATTATCTATCCATTTTGAAATAAGAAGGAAAGGATTATGAGTAATCCTTACTACTCTTAGCATTGCTATGTGTATATCAATAGATTATCACTCACGTCTCCGTTAGAAGACAACAATTCTAATCTAACTAAGCTAAATAGAAAGTTTTTGAATGAAATCATAAGAATATCTATACCGTCTACTTGATTTCCCCGGGATTGTAGTTCAATTGGTCAGAGCACCGCCCTGTCAAGGCGGAAGCTGCGGGTTCGAGCCCCGTCAGTCCCGACAGATCAAAACCCGCTACAAAAAAACACAAATATCTGTCCACTTCTTTGTTTTTTGTAAAAAAGTGAACAAATAGAAGAATTTTATTCTCAAGCGATCCTTCATTCATTTTTCACTTTTGGATTGATTATTTATTAATTGTTTCTTTATTTGTTATTTGTTTCGTTTTTCATTTCTCAGCAAACAAATAACAAAAAAAGAAATTCCATTTTGTTTCCTAATAACGATTGGACGTAGAGAAAGGTATGTGGATTAGTACATACAATTAAAGAGAGCGTCTTATTGAGGATTTCAAAAAAAAGAGTATGATACTGGGAGTCTGGGATTTTCGATTCCTCCGACTTCTTGTAATGGAAATTACATTAAAGTGCCCTATGTTCGTCGGGAACACATGCAAAAATTTAATTTGAATTTTAAATGATCTATCTCAATCACACCTTTTTTGTTTGATTAGCTTCTTAGAAGGAGTTAAGTTATAACCCCCTTTTCTATTTTGCTTATATGTTTAGGTTTGTTTGTAACCAATGGAAGTGTAAAGGCGGTTAGATGATACTTCATCAGATGCGAAAGCAGTAGTTTAGATAAAAGAAAGAATGGAAAAAGGGTAGAAAAAAGTAAAAAAAAATTTCATTCAGTATGGATAAAGGATTCTCCTGTGTTATACTATATAACTATGTTATACTATTTAATTGTCGACGATGAATCTATTCGATCTTATCGTTCAGATTCAGATATTCTTATTGATCATATTGATATTGAATTGAATTTACAGGGGAAAGATTTATCATCTCTATGGGATTAAATCCCGAGTTATTGCGAAGTAAATAAAAAGAAAATAAATGGTGAGATTATGGAAGTAAATATTCTCGCATTTATTGCTACTGCATTGTTCATTCTGGTTCCTACAGCTTTTTTACTTATAATATACGTAAAAACCATCAGCCAAAGTCAAGGCGATAAAGTGGAATGAAACTTGACTTATTTATTCTTATCACTGATTGAAGAAATAAAGAAGGGTAAAGGATTCGAATTTCACGTTTTAAATGAATTAATGAGCGGACTAGAATCAACAGTCTTATAGGAGATCTGATCGGAGGAGTATAGTATGAGTATGGTAGAAAGAAAAATGAATCTTTCTACCATACTCTCATTTCTCATTATTGGTATTCTATTGGAGTGTATGTAGTGCCTAAAGGTGTACTGTATAACGGTGTAGGCTTAATATGGATCAAGCTACAATCTAATATCTAATCTATTTTCATACATGTCTATATGAATTATATGGATGTAATGTACAGAGCCCTCCTATTTCGTTTCTCGGCTTCTTTGATTCCACCCACTCACTCTGAAATAGAAGGAATCGTTTGATTCCGCAGTTCAATTTTCAATAATTGAATTAGTGGTACCTCTGCTCTAGAGTCCACTTCTTCCCCATACTACAAGTGAAAGTGAAAATGTAAAGACTACCATTAAAGCAGCCCAAGCGAGACTTACAATATCCATGTGAATTCTATCCCCTATCTCTATGAAGGAATTATTCCATTATTATTCAACAATAATAGTCGAATTATTGGCACAGAGTCAAAAAAAGATTTTGCTCCATATTGGTATTGGTGAAACAATTCTATTTGAATAAGTTCGTATACGATTTTGTTTTATTTTCTATATTTAATAGAAATAGACCTATTTTTCAATTGAAAGAATACCTTTTTTTGTATAAAAAAGTTGAAAATAAAAGTAACAAAAACCAATTAATAATTAATCCATTCAATCAATCTAATTAGATTGATTGAATGGATTAATTTTAGTAGTACTCAGATATTTTTATGATTTTGCAGACAAAATAACTTGCGTCATTTTCGAAAATACTAATTAACTTACTCCCGGCCTAACCAAAGACTCAATCAGTAGTGGAGAGGCCAATTTACAGATTCCCTTTCAATACTAAAAGTTTTCCGTGAATTCGAAAGGATTTAGAGCACTTTATAGAACGGACCCTTCTGATGTTTCCGTTGAGGAAAAGGCAAGTTCCATCAGCAAAACAAAAACAATAGGGTATTTCGAGTCTTTTTTTTTTGTTGATCAGGCGACACCCAGATTTGAACTGGGGAAAAAGGATTTGCAGTCCCCCGCCTTACCGCTCGGCCATGGCGCCAAGACGCTACAAAATCGCTGCAAATATTCTCCAGGAGGGGAAATTCTTATGGTCCTTTCTCCTGTACTCCCGCTTTTCTTCATCTTAATCCTTTTCCTAAAATAAGTGTAATACTTCCTTGTTTTTGGTTTTTGGATTGGATCTATCTTTTCGATTGACTGTATAGTATTTCAAAACACACAACTTCCACCCCCCCCCCTTTTTTTTGAGTCGAGAAACCTAATATGGATTTTCAGTCACAAAAGCCAAAATTCAGGTAAAATTTTGACCATTAACCGTGTGACTCGGAATTCATGAACCATTCTTGGATTTTAATCTAAAAAGGTTTTGTCCCAATAAGAAAAAAGAAAAATGAATTGATACAGAACTAATCAAGATTCAAAAAAACTACTTCTCAATTATAAGATCAATTATGCATATATGTAAACCCCACAGAACCTAAATTTTATTAGATATTAAATCTATATATCTAATAAAATATCTTATTTGTTCTGTAAATATAATTTTTTTCTATAGAAAAAAAAATAATTTTGATACAGCACGACATAACATATGTTATCCAAAATAGAATTTCTATAAAAGAATAGAAGTAGTTTTTTGAATCTCGATAAGGAACAGATATGTATAGAAAGCTGGCGTCATATCTACAAATCTTTAATAAATTTTCATAAATACAAGTCTTCTTACACAAACACAATTAAATCTTATTATATGAATTAAACTCAAAACAAAAATAGATCAAATTTCTATGCATAGGCGAATCCTCCTTTTTTTAACTGAAGTATGAAATCTAGAAAAGGTAAAATGTTAATCATCTCGATCTTTTTTCTTATTATTCTTTCTTTCTCTCATCAAACGGACAAAATATAAAACATAGATCCGTTTCTTTTTCTGGTACTTAATCGGATTGTAATATGTAATATCATAATAATGGTAAATGGTCAAAATGGAATCCCTTTTTTGAATTCTATACCCTTTTTAAAATTCTATACAAAGCTCTAAAAATGCATATCATATGATAAGTCTCAGTTAAGTGTTAAGTCAAATTTATTAATTTATTTCCAGTTGTATCTGTTAAAAATTCCAATTTTGGAATAGAATTCTCTTTATTCCCCGTTCATACTCCGTATCAATATTCTATATCCTATATAAAGTTATATAGTTAGATAAAATTTCATGTGATTCAGTAAACAGAATATCAATTCCACCGTTGCTAGATCAATCCATATGATTCGATAAAGAATGGTTCAATAATGGGATTTTTTCTATAAATGAGAAATGAAAAATGTTCAGGGATGAAAATGAGGGAACGTCTACAATACCTGGGTTTAATCAGATACAATTTGAAGGTTTTTGTAGGTTTATTGATCATGGCTTAACAGAAGAACTTTCTAAGTTTCCAAAAATGGAAGATACGGAGCAAGAAATTGAATTTCAATTATTTGTGGAAACATATCAATTAGTGGAACCGTCGATAAAAGAAAGAGATGCTGTATATGAAGCAATCACATATTCTTCTGAAGTATATGTATCCGCGAGATTAATTTGGAAAACCAGTAGGGATATGCAAGAACAAACAATTTTTATCGGAAACATTCCTATAATGACTTCCCTGGGAACTTCTATAGTAAATGGAATATACAGAATTGTGATTAATCAAATCTTGCAAAGCCCCGGTATCTATTACCGGTCAGAATCGGACCATAACGGAATTTCGGTCTATACCGGCACCATAGTATCGGATTGGGGGGGGAGGGTAGAATTAGAAATTGATAGAAAAGGGAGGATATGGGCTCGTGTAAGTAGGAAACAGAAAATATCTATTCTAGTTCTATCATCTGCTATGGGTTTGAATTTAAGAGAAATTTTAGAAAATGTTTGCTACCCTGAGATTTTCTTGTCTTTCCTAACTGAGAAAGAGAAAAAAAAAACGGGGTCAAAAGAAACTGCCATTTTAGAGTTTTATCAACAATTTACGTGTGTAGGCGGAGATCCTGTATTTTCTGAATCCCTATGTAAGGAATTACAAAAAAAATTCTTTCAACAAAGATGTGAATTAGGAAGGATTGGTCGACGAAATATGAACCATAGACTGAATCTTGATATACCTCAGACCAATATATTCTTGTTACCGAGAGATATAGTGGCGGCTGCGGATTATTTAATTGGAATGAAATTTGGAATGGGCGCACTTGATGATATGAATCATTTAAAAAATAAACGTATTCGTTCGGTTGCGGATCTCTTACAAGATCAATTTGGATTGGCTTTGGTTCGTTTAGAAAATATGGTGAGAGGCACTATATGTGGAGCAATTAGACATAAATTGATACCGACTCCTCAGAATTTGATAACTTCAACTCCATTAACAACCACTTATGAATCTTTTTTCGGGTTACACCCATTATCTCAAGTTTTTGATCGAACTAATCCATTGACACAAATAGTTCATGGTCGAAAATTGAGTTATTTGGGACCGGGAGGATTGACAGCGCGAACTGCGAATTTTCGAATACGAGATATCCATCCTAGTCATTATGGACGCATTTGTCCAATTGACACGTCTGAAGGAATCAATGTTGGGCTTATTGGATCCTTAGCAATTCATGCGAAAATGGGTAATTGGGGATCTCTAGAAAGCCCATTTTATGAGATCTTTGACGAATCAAAATCAAAAAAAAACCGGATGCTTTCTTTATCACCAAATAGGGATGAATACTATATGATAGCAGCAGGAAATTCTTTGGCACTCAGTCGAGGTATTCAGGAGGACCAGGTTGTTCCAGCTCGATACCGTCAAGAATTCCTGACTATTGCTTGGGAACAGGTTAATCTTCGAAGTATTTTTCCATTCCAATATCTTTCTATTGGAGCTTCCCTTATTCCTTTTATCGAGCATAATGACGCGAATCGGGCTTTAATGAGTTCTAATATGCAACGCCAAGCAGTTCCGCTTTCTC